ACGCTTTCTTTATGTACAAAGTATGTACAGTACAAAGCAAGAAATGATTAAATTAATATCAGTGGATTATTTTTCAGTTCAGTCATTCATTGAATGATAAATCACTACAAGTGAGGGAGATACACGATTTAAATAATGGAAGATCCAATATTTGAAAATTGTATCTAGAATGACTGGAAAAGTGGAAACAAGACCAGAGATAATTTGATCGTTATGAGCAAATCCAAAATCTTTGTAGATAGAGCCAAGCATTAGTTCCCAACCATGGGGCGAATGGAATCCAATACACAAATCAGTTAATAAAAGAATAGAAAAAGCTTTTATCGTGTCGCTTAAGTTATATAAGAATTCCTGAATCCAAGAGTTAAGAATAACAAGTTCTTCCTTACCCAGAATAGAATAACCACTTAGAATAATGAAACAGATTATATTTGTCGAGAAGTGTAAAATCGTATGGATACGATCCTCATTGTGCATCTTGATTAATTGGATTGTTTCTTTGTGAACTTCTATACTAAGCCTTTGTAGATGCGGCTCTGGATATTCCTTTATCATTTCCTTCAACAAGAAGAGTTCCTCTAATTCTATGAATTGTTCTAAAATACGATTTTCTTGAATATCATTCAAATAAGTTCCGGATTGCCTAGTATTCCACCAATTCATAACCCAGGATTCCAGGCTTTTATTAAATAAGAGAGAGATCCACCCGGGAAAAAATACTATAGATGCAAGATATAGAAGGGGAGTGAATGCATTCTTTTTTACCATTTTTTCTTACTGAATTGAGTTGAACGAATTTCCATAATACATATCCAAACAGACCCTTTTGGCTCTAATGAGCGCTCGGAAGAAACTTCAGTTAAGTTATGCTATCGAAAAAGACGATTCTTAAGATTTTTTCCTTTTTACCTCCCGATAAGAAATAAGAAAGAATTTTCAGTTAATTTCAAAATACTTCAATCGGTACACGCAAGAAATAGGCCAATTCGGCAGCTTTTTGTTCAATTTCTCGTGGAGTCAAATTCTCATCAGTACGAGTCAAGGGAATGGCCCCCTGGCCTCGGATGTCTATATAAAGGACACGACGGGCATAAATACCTTCTTTAACTTCTATTCTGATGGATTGAATATCTTGCATAAGGAATCGAAGTAAGATGCGACGATTTTTTCCAGGAAATCCCCAACGAAAAATACACACAATTCCTTCTTTTCTATCGAATCGATCATAACCACTACCTACATTCCACGAAATTGTGCACCAAAAATAGGTGCTAATAAAGAGACCTGCGATGCCATAGAAAGACATGATGATCCCCTGTGGAAAAAAAGGGATTTGCTGAGGCGGAAATAAGGATATCAAATTCCTACCAAGATAACTGGAAGTTCCAACTAATAAGAATCCTACGGAACCTAAAAAAAGGATAAAGGCCCAGGAGAAATTACTTGTTTTTCGAGACCCCGTTCTAAGTTCTATCCATATATGTTCTGATCGCCAACTCATACTAGATCCGGTTGCATTTTATTGAAATTGAGAGAATAACCCCCAAAGAATTGACTTTACTCTTTTTGTTTCCGAAGTAACTCTCATCGACTAGCACTAGTCTAAACTATTCTAATGCGAACCTTATATAATGTTTATATAATGTTTCCGACATGCAATGCATAAGAGCTCTTTCATTTTTCGGAAGAAGCGACATCTTATCTTATACGATATTCTACTAAATGGATATACATTTTATGATCCATGCCTAAGTCTTGAAAAAAAAAAAATATGGATGAGATTGAGATTCGGTCGCAGCAGATTTAAAAAATCTTGTTTCTTTGAACATGAAGAGATAAAGACGCCATTGCAATTGCCGGAAATACTAGGCCCACTAAAGGCACAAAAATAGATGGTAAGTTGAGAGTTGTCATAGAATGGGTACCTCGATTTAATATTTGTACCTGTTATTCTTATATTATATATTTAATAATCTATAATCGATTTTAAAAATCTATTTTAAAATTCGTTATTAATTTTAATTCGTATCTAATTATACTATAAGTGAGTATATAATAAGTGCAAGGAATGTAGAACTAAATAAATGTACTTATTTATTTCATTTTTCTACATGGAAGATATGTCTGAATAATCCATTTATTTATTCTTCTTCTTTTATTTTTATTCTTCTTCTTTTATTTTTATTCTTCTTCTTTTATTTTTATTATATTCTTTTTTTTGTCCTCTAATTTGAATTAAATAAAAAGAAATAGTTTCTTAAAAATTCCCGAAAAATTCGTTAGAATACGATCCAACAGGGATTATTAGTAATAATTTTAATTCTTGGGAGATATAGAACGAGTCAATACTATACTAGCTATATTTGAATTATATATAATATATATACGTAACATTAAATTCGTTTAATTTGCCTAATATATATAATTTAATGTTGCGAAAAGAAGAATCCGCTCTTTTATCTTGTTGATAGAAACTTTCTTATTACTAATCAAAATCAGG